CTACTAGAAGATGCTCTGTTTTTCCATAGAAATTTGTTCGCTCAAGAAAGGCTCCAGAAGAGATTGATCGTAAATGAGAAGATTGTTTATGGAGGAAAACTAAGATGGATTCGTATTCATATACATAAGAATTATATAGGAACAAGAAAAATCTTGGATTCTCTTTTTTCAAAAGAGAAATGGATTTTTTTGGAGTAATGAGACTATTCCAATTAGGATTAGGATGCCCGTGGAGAAAGAATCGCAATAAATGCAAAGAAGGAGCGTCTTGTATCCAGCGGCGAAGAGTTTGAACCAAAATTTCCAGATGTACGGGGTGGGGTATTAGTATATCTGACACATGATTTAAATGTGAGAATTTGTCCTCTAAAAATGGAAATATTGAATGAATAGATCGTAAATTATGAGATTTAGCTATTTGTTCTAGGGAAGATGCTAATCTCATCGAGAGTGGAATTTCCACAATTCCTGCAAAACCCTCGGATATCATTTGAGAATAAAAACTCCTGTTGTGCCCAACGAATCGATTTTGGTTAGAACCATTAACAAGAATAAAAAAAAGATTCTGTTGATGCATTCGAATAATTAAACGTTTCACAATTAGTAAACTGGGTTTATTGTCATAACCTAAATTTTCTATGGGTTCGTAAAGAATTGATCCATTTAAACCATGATCATGAGCAAGTGCGTAGATAGACTCCTGAAACAGAAGCGGATATAGGAAACGTTGTTGACAAGATCTATCTATTCCTAAATATCCTTGTAATTCCTCCATTTGAAATTCTACTTGAATCACAAGCTGGGGAGATTTCTTGGGTTATCAAATGATACATAGTGCGATATGGTCGGAACAAAGTAAAAGTCTTATAGTAAAAATGAATGCCCCGGAGACGGGGAGACTAATCAACGGATCCTCCCTTTTTCCATCCAATTCGTTCGTGTTTGGTATAGTTACAAAAGATGGTTAAAAATCCTTTATTTTTGCAACCCGATCGCTCTTCTGACTTTGGAATGCATTTTTTTTTTATCAGTACACCGTTTCTTCTACACATTCGTCTCCAATCCAGTAACTAATAGTTCATAGTCAATAGTTAGGATTCATTAAAAAAGGGATCGATGATCCATTCACAGGAGAACCCTTTCCCGCATCCGGTACTAATATATTTTTAACGTCTAATTAGATCGGGTAATCATTCAAATTAAGAATCGAACAGAAGCTCGTTGCTTTGAGTTTCCCTATAATTGGAGCCATATGGCTCTATCCATTTATTCACTCGACCCAACTTTGAATGAATTTTGTTCCGTTCAAAGAATCAAAACAACATTTTGTACTGATCCAGTAAGGATGAGATATTCTCAGAGTTATCCATTGATACGACATGCTGTTTTTTCCATTCATTCCCTTTCAGGATCAGTCGTGGTCTTACAAACTCTACCAATGGTATGGACGAATCCGTTGTTTCATCCAAATGTGTAAAAGATCATAGCCGCACTTAAAAGCCGAGTACTCTACCGTTGAGTTAGCAACCCGGATACATGTGTAGATACGATCGGAATAAAACAATAAAAAGATTGGATTGCTCCACCCAGTCAAAACATGGAACTAGCAGCAAGTGTAAAAGAAAGATCTGATGATCGATTATGAACATTAAACTGAACAGATCAGATCTGATTAAAATACAGTGGATTCCCAGACAAGTATAGATAGATATAAAAATGGATAAAGCACATTAACCTTTTATCCATTTTTTATTAATTAAGAAGATACTTCTTGTGTCACAGTGGGTCCGGCCAACCGATCGTTTATGTGAAGTACTTATGGGACCAAGATAAATAGATCCATTTATCTACGATCAAATTATATTTGATCGATAAACTATTGTCAATATGAATTGAATGCTAGGAAAACAAATAAAAATAAAAAAGAAAAATAAGGCGTTGTGTTGGATTGGCACTACATAGATAAGAAATGAAGTGTGGATGGAGCAATAAAATAAATAAGAAAGAAGAAGGAAAAAAAAAAAGATCTCGGGTTTATTCACTAGAGGTGCAATAAGCAAGATTAACCCCTTGTTTTTGTTTGTTGGTTGAGTCCCAACGAAAACCACCTGATTGATGGTAATCCCATAATTTTATAGATCCAGTTATTTCATCTATTCAATCTATTCACTCGATCTTTTTCTATACGTCTCATATCTCATATCAAGAGATTCTTTATTGTTATATGAGACCATATGGGAGCAATAGTGAATAGGGAGCAAGAAAAAAGGGAATGTTGGAGAAAGAATTACACAAAGGTAGATACTGGTCGCCCTTTTGATTTCATTCATTTTATTTTGTTTGATTAACTCGAAGTTCCTTAAATACCTCCGCCTTCTTTGAAATATCATGAACAGTTCCTGTAGGTTGAGCTCCCTTTTCAAGGAAATATAGAATAGCAGGAACATTTGAATAAGTTTGATTCTTTATCGGATCGTAAAAACCCACTTTACAAAGATCTCTTCCTTCTCTTCGGGATCTAACATCAATTGCAACGATTCGATAGATGGCTCATTGGGATAGATGAATAATACCCCCCCCCCAGAAACGTATAGGAGGTTTTCTCCTCGTACGGCTCGAGAAAGAATGATTCGAATTTCTGTTCTGTATATAGATAGATGCCAAATGGATCCATGAGATCTATGATTGGAGTCGTCTTTTTTCGTACTTCCTTGCTAAAAAAAAAAAGAAATATCATTCGTACTCATCACTCAAGTTGGGTAATTCTTAAAGAACTCAAAGGGAAATCCTTAGACATTTATTGAGCCGTCTCTAACCTCTTTTCTTTGTCTCATCTAGAATCCATTTTGATTCCTCATTCTGATCCAGTTGTTGAGACAATTGAAAATGGTGTTTCCTTGTTCTGGGATCCCTTATCTTTGCTTTGAATCATTGGGTTTAGACATTACTTCGGTGATCCTTAATCGTTTCAAAATGGTAGCAACATACCTTTTTGTATTTCTTTACGTCGAAGAATCATACGAACGATTGATTCCCCTGTGATACACTTTTGATCGAAATAGTTTTACTATTTGCGACAAATTCGAAATTGAACTTTTCGATTTGAAACTTGTTCGAAATGGACCCTTTCTATCTTTCTATATCGAAGATATACTTACGAAGTCGTTCCAACTTATTGATTGACACTAACCCTAGATCCTGCCCCCTGATAAATGAATCAATACTTTCTGCTCGAGCTCCATCATGTACTATTTATAACCCAAAACAATAGAAATTGGGGTCCTCGTGGAACAGAACAAAATATGTCGAGCCAAGAGCATCTTCATTCATATAGAAAATGGTGGATGTAAGAGTCCACATCCGATCATGTCGTTCAAGTCGCACGTTGCTTTCTACCACATCGTTTCAAACGAAGTTTTACCATAACATTCTTCTAATTCGGAACCGGTATGGAATTGATTCAATATAGAATCATGAATAGTCATTGGTTCAATCAGTACATAGTATTCCATATTTTTTTTTTTATTTTTATGAAAGGATAGGGAATGAAACACATTTCTATTTATATTTATAAGAAAATAAGAAACACGAATAAACGAGTGTCTTAACACTTCTTTACATCTTCAAAAGATGATTGTTCGGGACGATCAGTCATGAATGAAGAATCCAAAGGGTCCAATTCTTTCTCGAACAACTAAACTAAAGAAGGGTCTTTGATTAGATTCCCAATACCGGAACAGAATGAATCATTAACCAAAAAAGGCTATTCCAATGACCCGAAAAGGCGGGAAGCGACTCGATAGAATAGATCTCAAACTTCTGCGAGTACCAAGGCTTCATAAGGATTCATTATAATATAAATGGTTTCACATAAACAAAAGAATCTCCTACTTCGAATCATTACTGGAAATGAGTTTCCCCGTAAAAGAAGTCGCTTAGCAAAAAATTTTGAGTAGATATCTCACTGATTAAAGAGACGAGAATTGATTGGATTCTCATAAGATAAATCTATGTTTCTTTTCCCATTAAATCATCAATGGTTTAAACCAGATAGATGGATCGAGAAATTCATTTGTTTTCATATAGAAAAGGACACACCCAAGGTAAGATGAAGGTCTTTATTCTTTCATCTGACATCTGATTGAAAAAATCATAATTGAAGTAGTATGATCTGCCCGTATCTATCAGATACACCGAATAGACCGAACGGATGTCACCAGGGGAAGTCGTGGATATTGTGGATATCTAAGGCATGACAGAGATTTTTCACCGAACCCGAACCGCTGTTCTAACTGAAATGGAATAATAACAATACAATAGGCATGGTTAAGTTTCTACATGTTTTGATTTGCTTCATAAATCCTTCCATAAATTCCAAAAAAGAGAGTGAATGAAATTCGTCTACAATCGATACATTGATTTCCAATTATTCATTGGAGCAAAATGCAAAATAAAAACAATTGGGTCCAAAGAAAATACGTCTGTTCTGTATTGAACTTTATTGTTTGTTGATGAGATCCAGACAAACACGGATATTGAAATTGAGATCTTCCATACGAATGAAATTCGATGGGGATCATGAATTATATTATACCCAATTAACAAAAGGATCCTCTTACAATACAGGATACTATATAAGATAGCATAGGTACAAAGCCAAATAGGTCTAGAGTAATTCGTTGTTACTATTTTTGCACCAGTCTTAGGAGTTTTAATCCCAGTGATAGAATTAGTACCAAGAACTCCCTTCTTCTTTCAACCCAGAATGCATCATGTAGGCATCCAAATTTCATTGATCTGGGGATCAAAGTTTCTCTAAGTAACTAATAAACTGCAATATGAGTAGGGCGGGCATACCTTGAATGCCCCAATTTTGGAATTGAACTATTGCTTCATGTTCCCATCCTACCTAGACCAAAAAAATCTTTTTTTTTTTTTTTCTATTTCCATTAGAAATCAAAAATTTAGATTGGATCACGTTGTATCCAACATGAAACTCTTAAACAAAATCTTTTTAAAGAGAACAATCTTTGTTCTGATAGAATTAGCCTGGGACGGAAGGATTCGAACCTCCGAGTAACAGGACCAAAACCTGTTGCCTTACCGCTTGGCCACGCCCCATTTATATTTTGATTCGACATTAATAAACACTAATATTAGTATTAGTGTTGTTTGTTCGTCAATTCCAACCCAGATAGCCATGGAATAGGCTGTTCCTGGGATTCTGTGCGTGTAGATGTGGAATCAAAACAAATTCATTGATCATTACGTATAATTCAATTAAGATATTGTAGGAAAGTATAATTCCTTCTATTCTAATCTGACAATTGAAGGATCTTTGATTTTGATTAGGGAAGTTCAAAAAAAAAAGGGGGGGGTTGGTCTACCTTCTTCATTTTTCCCCTTATATCAATAACTCAATAAAATAAAATTATTTTCAAGAACGAAATGTTTGTTATGCCTAATATCTTTAGTTTAATCTGTATCTGTCTTAATTATGCCCTTCATTCGAGTAGTTTTTTCTTCGCCAAATTGCCCGAGGCTTATGCTTTTTTTAATCCAATCGTAGATGTTATGCCAGTCATACCTGTGCTCTTTTTTCTCTTAGCCCTTGTTTGGCAAGCTGCTGTAAGTTTTCGATGAGATCTTTAATACTGCCCTAGAAACATTCATGATCTATTCGATAAAAACAAAAAAAAAAAAAAAAAGATTCTAACAATCAATTGATAATATGGAATAAGTCTTACATTACGAACCCTAGATTCAAACATGGAAATTCTTGAATAACCGCGACGAATCTGTATCATCTCATTTCCTCATTTTTACCCTTCATCAAACAAAGACGGTATTCCGGTTCCCCACAATACCTAATTGTGGGTATGACGAGAAAATTTTTGTATTTGTAACAGTAACAAAGGAATCAGATTCCTTTCTTGTCTAGAAACCACTTCATTTCTTGGTTTCCAAATAGGATATGTGGTACAAAAATGGATAATCTATTCCCCTTTTCTCCCCAAAATGATCTTGGAGATTGTGTAATGCTTACTCTCAAACTCTTCGTTTACACAGTAGTGATATTCTTTGTTTCTCTCTTCATCTTCGGATTCCTATCTAATGACCCAGGACGTAATCCTGGACGTGAAGAAGAAGAATAAAAAAAAAATAAGAGGTTTTTTTTTTTCATTTTTCTTTGCTTAGTTTCTGAATTTTCTTATGATTTTCTGTATTCCATACATTTATCTATGATAAAAAAAAAAAAACACACACAGGTTAAAATTAGAAAAAGAAATCTCAAGCGAGCAGAGGGAGCGGAGAGAGAGGGATTCGAACCCTCGGTACAAATAACTCGTACAACGGATTAGCAATCCGATGCTTTAGTCCACTCAGCCATCTCTCCCAATTGCAAAAGGCGAATTCATATGTAACGTATCAAAATTCTATAGGTATATACGAATTGTATCAGAAATCCCGTTTCTATTTTATATAACGATTCGAAAGAAATATCTCCGATAGCAATAGAAAGGATCCCTCGAAAGGTTTTTTTGTTCCCCCGGCCTGGCTAGGTACTGGCCGGGGCCATTCCTTTCCAATGAATCATAGATCCAATAATTTAGAAAATACTTGTTATTGAAATTGAAACAGCAAGAAGAGCTATTTCTATAATATGAATGGAATCTTATTTCATTTTTGATCATTTTTGATTTTATCGATTTAATTACTGGAATAAAAAAAAAAACACATATTTCTATTATTCTATTAGAATGGGATATAATAACACATTTCTTTCTTGAAGAAAGAAGCTTTGTTTGAACACTTAAGTTGACAAAAAAATGAATACTATGATTGTTCAATTGTTCATTGGAACAAGATTATTTCAGTATAGATCCAATTGATCTAAATTGATAAGATTGGCAATTGCATGAATAGTGGAGGCGGCTGCAAAAAAAAAAAGAGAAAATGGATTCTCTCCCTCTTTAAAGGGAAAAAAAAATGTAACTATAGCTATGGATTCTTGCACAACGAATTTTTCTGTTCCGACTTCAATGGCTCCCCAGGTCTGTCAGTAACGACTCCCCATCAAAAAGTAAAACTTATTATTTAAATGAACCTTCTGCTTTCTCTTCTCTTATTTCGTCAATACTCCCGGGGGACACGTCCGCACTGCCATTTTCATGATTCTGATCCTATCTTGATTATGTCTCATCCCCTTTGTTTGACAATTCGACAAATGGTGTATTCCTATACAATAATCACATTGTAGCGGGTATAGTTTAGTGGTAAAAGTGTGATTCGTTCTATTAACGACTGAAATAGTTAAGGGATCTTTCGGTTTGATTCATATTCCGATCAAAAACTTTATTTCTTAAAAGGGTTTAATCCTTTCCTTTCAATGCCAATTTGAGGAGAAATATACATTCTCGTGATTTGTATACAAAGGTATTTGAAATACTAAATAAAGAAAACAAAAAATTGGATGATAGAATCTCGAAGCATAATTAT